AATAAGATGCCTGATATTAAAAGGACTATTTTGATAGAATAGATAATGTATAAATTTAATACTCTTATTATACTTTATGGAATTAAACCATACCTAGGAAATCAAAATTCCTTATGCATCTCAACACTCAAGTATAGAAAGGTAAGCTAAAATTTAAGCTACCAGGTTCATACCCTGTTTATAGAGATAAAACTCTCCTCTCTAATAAAAAGAACTTTTATATTTTATATTTTATTAATTTTAAGAACAATAATTACAGTATCATCTAATAATTGAATTAGAATATGAATTGGGTTAGAACTAAATATAATAATATTTATACCATTAATTTTAAATAAAGTTAATAATTCAAGATCAGAAGCTGCAATAATTTATTTTTTAACTCAATCAGTTAGAAGAATATTATTATTAATAATAGTATTAATAAATATATTTGATCTAACAACACAAGAAATAAATAATTTATTAATCAATATTAGTATCCTCATTAAATTAGGAGCTGCACCTTTTCACAGATGAATGCCAAAAATTATAACTAAAATAGAATGAAAAAAATGTTGCATTTTAATAACATGACAAAAAATTGCACCATTAATAATAATTAGTAACATAAATAATAATTCTAATATTATTAATATATCAATTATTACATCCATTATTATTGGTAGAATAGGAGGTATTAATCAAACATCATTACGAAAAATAATAGGATATTCATCAATTAACCATTTGGGATGATTATTAGCAATCAATAAATTTATAAATATATGAATTATTTATATAATAATTTACACAATAATAATAATTATAATAACCTTTTTATTTAATAAATACAAAATTTTCTATATTAATCAAATATCTAGAATTAACATAAATAATATCGAAAAAATAAGATTTTTTATAACAATATTAAGAATAGGAGGATTACCTCCATTAATTGGATTTTTACCAAAATGAATTGCTATTCAAAGATTAATTTATGAAAATGAAATTACATTAATCTTTATCATAATCATATTTAGTCTAATCACATTAATATATTATTTACGAGTAATAACAAATATAATCTTATCTTTCAATTCATCAATTAAATGAACAACAAATAATTATAATAAAAATTCAACAATATTTATTATCATTATAAATTCAATGTTACCTTTAATTTTAATTATAGATTTACTATAAATTTTTAATTATATGAAGAAAGCTTTAAGTTAAAATAAACTATTAACCTTCAAAGTTAAATATATTTCATTAAAATAAGCTTTAGGTTTAATTAATTTACCCCCTTTAGAATTGCAGTCTAATATCATTATAATTACATGAATATAAAGCTATATAATAGGAGGCCATAATAGCCATAAATAAATTTACAATTTATCACCTAATATTTCAGTCACCCTATTTTGAATAAATGATTATTTTCCACAAACCATAAAGATATTGGTACTTTATATTTCTTATTCGGTATATGAGCAGGAATAGTAGGATCAGCTATAAGATTAATTATCCGAATTGAATTAGGACAACCCGGAAGATTTATTGGAGATGACCAAATTTATAACGTAATAGTTACAGCTCACGCATTTATTATAATTTTCTTCATAGTTATACCAATTATAATTGGAGGATTCGGAAACTGATTAGTACCATTAATAATTGGTGCACCCGATATAGCATTCCCCCGAATAAATAACATAAGATTTTGACTATTACCCCCATCAATTACATTATTGATAATTAGTAGATTAACAGAATCAGGTGCAGGAACTGGATGAACTGTATACCCTCCACTATCAAGTAATATCTCCCATAGAGGAGCATCAGTAGATTTAGCTATCTTTTCATTACATTTAGCAGGAGTATCTTCAATTTTAGGTGCAGTAAATTTTATCTCAACTATTATTAATATACGACCTGCAGGTATGACACCTGAACGAATTCCATTATTTGTATGATCAGTTGGAATTACTGCACTATTACTACTTTTATCATTACCAGTTCTAGCTGGAGCTATTACTATATTATTAACTGACCGAAATTTTAACACTTCATTTTTTGACCCCTCAGGTGGTGGGGATCCAATTTTATATCAACATTTATTTTGATTTTTTGGTCACCCAGAAGTTTACATCTTAATTTTACCTGGATTTGGATTAATTTCCCACATTATTAGACAAGAAAGAGGAAAAACTGAAACATTTGGAACAATTGGTATAATCTATGCAATATTAGCTATTGGAATCTTAGGATTTATCGTATGAGCTCATCATATATTCACTGTAGGAATAGACGTAGACACCCGAGCATATTTTACTTCAGCTACAATAATTATCGCAGTCCCAACAGGAATTAAAATTTTCAGTTGACTAGCAACATTACATGGAGTAAAAATAAATTATTCACCCTCCATAATATGAGCATTAGGATTTATCTTCTTATTCACCATTGGAGGATTAACTGGAGTAATTTTAGCTAATTCATCTATTGATATTATTTTGCATGACACTTATTACGTAGTAGCTCATTTCCATTACGTTTTATCCATAGGAGCAGTATTCGCTATTATAAGAAGATTTATTCAATGATTCCCCCTATTTACAGGAATTACCATAAATCCAAAATGATTAAAAATCCAATTCATTATAATATTCATTGGAGTAAACACAACATTTTTTCCACAACATTTCCTAGGATTAAGAGGTATACCTCGACGATACTCAGATTACCCTGATAGATATATAGGATGAAATGTTATTTCATCAATCGGAAGAATTATATCAATAATTAGTATTATTATATTTATTATAATTATTTGAGAAAGAATCATTTCAAAGCGAACTTTAATATTTTACGAAAGAATAACAACAAGAATTGAATGACTACAAAAAACTCCCCCAGCAGAACATTCATACAATGAAGTACCTATTATAACATCAATATTCTAATATGGCAGATTAGTGCAATGAACTTAAGCTTCATATATAAAGGTATACCCTTTTATTAGAAATAGCAACTTGAGGAAATATTATAATTCAAAACGCAAACTCTTCATTAATAGAACAATTAACATTCTTTCACGATCACACAATTATAATTTTATCAGTAATCACAATTATAGTTTCATATATTATAATTAGTTTAACAAAAAATAAACTTATTAATCGGTATTTATTAGAAGAACAAATAATTGAACTATTATGAACAGTATTACCGGCAGTCACATTAATTTTCATCGCATTACCATCACTACGACTACTATATATAATTGACGAAATTAATAACCCAGAAATCACCCTAAAAGTGATTGGACATCAATGATACTGAAGATATGAATATTCAGATTTTAGAAACACTGAATTCGACTCATATATAAAACCAACAAATGAATTAAACCCAGAAGAATTCCGACTATTAGAAGTGGATAATCGTACAGTATTACCAATAAATATACAAACACGAATTATAATTACCGCAGCTGATGTATTACATTCATGAGCAGTACCATCCTTAGGTATTAAAATTGATGCTGTACCTGGACGACTTAATCAAGGATCAATTAATATTAACCGACCAGGCTTAATATACGGTCAATGCTCAGAAATCTGTGGAGCAAACCATAGATTTATACCAATTGTAATTGAAAGAACCACAACAAGAAACTTCCTAAAATGAATTAATTCAAAATCATTAAGTGGCTGAAAATTTTATAAGCATTGGTCTCTTAAACCAAAACATAGTAATTTAAAACTACTCTTAATGGCCTTAAAGGTTTAGTTTAAATAAAACATTAATTTGTCAAGTTAAAGATATTAATTATTTAATAATCTTTATTGCCTCAAATAGCTCCTTTATGATGAGAAATTTTATTCCTAATATTCATTTTTTCCTATTTAACTATAAATATCCTTATTTATTTTAATAATAAAAAAGAAAACATTAATCAAACAAACAAAAATATAAATAATATAAAAAATAATAAAATTATAAATTGAAAATGATAACAAATTTATTTTCAACTTTTGATCCATCAACATCAATAAATTATTCAATAAATTGAACAAGAACATTCCTAGGAATTATTTTAATTCCTTATCCATTCTGAATATTACCGAATCGAACAAATATTTTATTCAATAAAATTAGTCAAAAACTACATAATGAATTTAAGTTACTATTAAATAATAATATAAATAAAGGTATAACTTTAATAACTATTTCATTATTTATATTTATTTTAACAAATAATTTTATAGGATTATTACCTTACATTTTCACAAGATCTAGACATTTAGTATTTTCTTTAACATTAGCTTTACCATTATGAGGTTCAATAATAATATTCGGATGAATAAATAATATAAACTATATGTTTGCTCATCTAGTTCCTAATGGAACACCTAATTTACTTATACCTTTTATAGTTATTATTGAAACAATTAGAAATATCATCCGACCAGGAAGATTAGCAGTACGATTAACAGCTAACATAATTGCTGGTCATTTATTAATAAGACTTTTAGGTAACAAATCATTAGATATTAATAGATTAACCTTATTATTTATTATAATTGTACAAATTATATTAATAATATTTGAAGCAGCAGTAGCCATTATTCAAGCTTATGTATTTTCAGTATTAACTACATTATATACTAGAGAAGTAATAAATTATGAAAATAATAAAAAATCACCCTTATCATTTAGTAGATTATAGACCTTGACCCTTAACAGGATCTATTGGAGCTATAACTCTTACATCAGGAATAGTTTTATGATTCCATAAAAGAGAAATATATCTATTTAGATTAGGAGTATTAATTCTACTATTAACTATAATTCAATGATGACGAGATATTATTCGTGAAGCAACATTTCAAGGGCACCATACAATTAAAGTTACAAATGGTTTAAAAATTGGAATAATTTTATTTATTATTTCAGAAGTATTCTTTTTTATCTCATTCTTCTGAGGATTCTTCCATAGAAGATTAGCCCCTACAGTAGAGATTGGAGCCATATGACCTCCAAAAGGTATTATAGTATTTAATCCTATAGAAATCCCTTTACTAAATACTATAATCCTTTTATGTTCAGGAATAACAGTAACATGAACTCATCACAGTTTAATAAATAATAATCATAAAGAAACAACTAAAAGTTTATTTATTACTGTAATATTGGGTATTTATTTTACAATACTACAAGCTTATGAATATATAGAAGCAAGATTTTGTATTAGAGACTCTATTTATGGTTCATGCTTTTTTATAACAACAGGATTCCATGGCTTTCATGTTATTATTGGAACTATTTTCTTAACAATTTGTTTAATACGACATATTAAAGGTCATTTTTCAATAAATCATCATTTTGGATTTGAAGCAGCAGCCTGATACTGACATTTTGTAGATGTGGTATGATTATTCCTTTATATTACAATTTACTGATGAGGTAGATAAACCATTCTTTTAGTATAAAAAATATATTTGACTTCCAATCAAAAGATCTTAATCAAAGAAAGAATAATATTTTTAATTATAATTTCAGCAATAATATCATTAACAGTAGCAATATTAATAATAATAGGTTGCACAATAATCTCAAAAAATTCTAAAAAAGATCGAGAAAAAATATCCCCATTTGAATGTGGATTTGATCCCAAAAGATCTGCTCGTACACCATTTTCAATCCAATTCTTTTTAATTGCTGTTCTATTTTTAATCTTTGATATTGAAATCGCAATTATATTACCTATTATCTTAACAATAAAATGAAGAATAAACAGAAAATGAATTATCACAATTTTTATTTTTATTATTACCCTAATCATAGGCCTATATTATGAATGATCTAATGGAGTATTAGAATGAGCTAAATAAAGGGGTTGTAGTTTAAACATATAACATTTAATTTGCAATTAAAAAATACTATTAACCATTTATAGTCTACCTCAATAATAGATATGAAGTAAAAAATTACAGTTAATTTCGACCTAACCTATGGATTTAATTTCCCTTATCTAAAATAAAATAATAAATTTTAATTGAAGCCAAAATAGAGGCTTTTCATTGTTAATGAAATTATTGATTTTATAATTTAATCCAATTAAAAGGGAATGTAGAAACTAAAAGAAGCTGCTAACTATCTTTTAAAGCGGTTAAAATCCGTTTTTCCCTTATTTATATAGTTTAATTTTTATAAAACCCCTTATTTTCAATAAGGAAATAAGATACAACTTCTTTATAAATAAATACTTGAAAGGTAGTTACCTATCTCAACTGCTTCAAAGTTGAACTTTTATAATTAAGCTATTCAAGTAAATTACAAGTATAAAAAAAGAAATAATAATAAAACCAATCAAATAAATCTTTAAATTTCTTATTTGATAAAAAGAATAAAATGATCTAAAATATTTAACTGAATTAGATAAAGAATTAGAAATTAAATATTCCCCCCATCTATTATCTATAAATTCTAAACTTAATTTAGAATAAATTAAAGATTTATTATAAATTATATAAGTTGAAAAACTAGGCATAAATCATATAAAACCAAAAAATTCAATCAAATAATTATAATTCAACCCAAAAATTGATATATAAATATTTAATAAAGATAATCTATAACCTAATCAACCTCCTAAAATAACAAAAATTAAAGGAAGCATTTTAATAAAAAAAGGAAAACATATAAAATGAGGAAATGGAAAAATTAACCAACTTAAAACACTACCTCTAAAAATAGATATAAATGTTAAAATTAATAATGAAAAAAGCATTAAAGGATCTTCAAAATAACTTAAAGAAGATATTAAGCCATTATTAAATCTAAAACAAAAATAAATTAATCGTAATCTATAACAAACAGTTAAACCAATAGATAAATAAAACATGATATAAATATATAAATTAGTATAACTATAACTTAATTGTTCTAAAATTATATCCTTTCTATAAAATCCTGACAAAAAAGGAAAACCACATAAAGACAAATTAGAAATACAAAAACATGTACAAGTAAATGGAATACAAAAAATTAAATTACCTATATGACGAATATCTTGAGTATCTTGTATACAATGAATAATAAGACCAGCACACAAAAACATTAAAGCCTTAAAAAAAGCATGTGTCAATATATGAAAATATGAAAATACTCTATATCCTATAAATAAAACTCTTATTATTAAACCCAACTGTCTTAAAGTAGATAAAGCAATAACCTTTTTTAGATCATATTCAAAATTAGCAGATAAACCAGATATAAATATTGTTAAACAAGAAATCAATAAAAAAAAATCTATATTATATAAATTTAATAATTCACTAAAGCGAATGAGCAAATAAACTCCTGCAGTAACTAAAGTTGAAGAATGAACTAAAGCCGAAACTGGTGTAGGAGCAGCTATAGCTGCTGGTAATCAAGAAGAAAAAGGAATTTGTGCTCTTTTTGTAAAAGCAGAAAGAACTAATAAATTTATTAATCAAAAAGAAATATCATAATCAATAAATCTTAAATAATATAAATAATTTCAACCCCCTAAATTAAATAATCAAGCAATTGAAATTAAAATTCCTACATCACCAATACGATTTCTCAAAATAGTTAACATACCCGCATTATAAGATTTATAATTTTGATAATAAATAACTAAACAATAAGATACCAGTCCCAAACCATCCCAACCTAAAAGAATTCTAACTAAATTAGGACTAATAATTAAAAATATTATTGATAAAACAAATAAAAGAACAACAAATAAAAAGCGAACTTTAAATAGATCATGACTTATATATGAAGATCTATACAAAATTACTATAGATGAAATTAACAAAACACTACCTATAAACAAAAGAGATATCCAGTCTAAATAAATAGATATTGATAAATAAGAAGAATTTAAAGTAATAATTTCCCAATCTATAAAAATTGAGTAATCATTATATAAAAAAACATAACCAATAAAAAATAATAAAATACCATAAATAAATAAAATTAAAGATCAATATAAATACATATTAATAATGGATCCAAGGAATAAAAATTCACCAGTAATACCACAAATTACTATTCTTAAAATTAAACTACTATAAACCCTTTTACAAAAATAAAGCGAAAGTATCAAACCTTAATACTAAAAAATTTAAAGGAATCAAATGAAAAAATAACAAAATGTATTCACGAATACTAACAAAATTAAAATAATTTAATCCATTATAAATATAGCCATGCTGAGTTATAGAAAATAAATAAATACTATAACAACATCTTATAAAAGACAAAATACCTAAAAAAATAAATGTTATATAATCTCAAGAAACAATTGAATTAATTAAATAAATTTCCCCTAATAAATTTAAAGAAGGGGGTGAAGATATATTATTAGAACATAAAATAAATCAAAACAATGATAATCTAGGTATACCTAATATAAAACCCTTATTAATAAATAATCTACGACTATTTCTACGTTCATAAATGATATTAGCCAAACAAAAAAGAGCAGAAGAACAAAATCCATGACCAATTATTATAATCAATGAACCAATAAATCCAAAATAATTAAAACTTATAATGCCACAAATTACTAAAGATATATGAGCAACAGAAGAATAAGCAATAATAGATTTAATATCAACCTGAAAAAGACATAAAAATCTAACAATTAAAGAACCCCACAAACTCAAACCAATTCAAAAATAACTAAATGTAACAGAATAAGAACCAATAAATATATAGACACGAATTAATCCATAACCACCCAATTTCAATAAAATAGCCGCTAAAATTATAGAACCAGAAATAGGAGCCTCAACATGAGCCTTAGGTAATCAAAAGTGAAAAAAAGGAATAGGTAATTTAAATAAAAACGCCAAAATTATTGATAAATAAAAATAAACATTTAAATTATCAATAGAAATAATTCAAAAATCCAAAGTATAAACTAAACCATAAATATAAAAAATTCCTAACAATAAAGGTAAAGAAGCAAATAAAGTATAAAAAAGTAAATAATAGCCAGCAACCAGTCGCTCTGGTTGATAACCCCAACCAAAAATTAACAAAAGAGTAGGAATCAAAGAACTTTCAAAAGACAAATAAAATATAAATATATTTAAAGAAGAAAAAGATAATAATAAAGCAATTATTAATAAATAAATAACAAAATTAAACTCATTAACATAATTATTTAATGAATAAACATTATAACTTGCCATCAATATTAAAAAAATAACGAAAAAAGTTAAACTAATTAAACTATATGAAATAATATCCAATCCAAACAAAATACCTGAAAAAGAAACAAAATCATAACAAAATAAAAAAAAAATAAAAAAAAATCTTATTAATATAAAACAATGTATTAATAATCAATAATAATTAATTAAAGGGGCCAAAAAAACAAGTATAAATAAGTATTTTATCATGACAAGACAGATATTCTAGATAAATAATCATTACCCTGATTACGAATTAAAGTAACTAAAATTGATAATCCTAAAGCACCTTCACAAACAGTAAAAACTAAAAATAATAAAACTATATAAACTTCATATCCATAATTGAAAGTAACTAAAAATAACATTATAAAAACACATAAAACTATAAATTCTAAACTTAATAAAGAAAGTAAAAGATGTTTACGAGTAGAACAAAAAACAATAATTCTTCTTAAAAACCCAAAAATCAAAATATAACTCAAAATAATAAGTTTTAATAGTTTAAATATAAAACAATGATTTTGTAATTCATAAATAGGTAATACCTTTAAAACTTCAGTAAAAAGTAAAACTTTTCTTTAATCTCCAAAATTAACATTTTAAATAATAAACTATTCACTGAATTGAATTTAATTTTATCAATAATAATTATGACACCTTTAATTTTTTTATATTTAAATCATCCTTTAAGTATAGGATTAATCCTTATTACACAAACTTTGATATCAGCATTTATAGTAGGATTCATAATAAATTCTTTTTTCTTCTCATATATTATTATTATTATTATATTAAGAGGAGCTTTAGTTTTATTTATTTATATAGCAAGTGTAGCCTCAAATGAAAAATTCCAATTCTCTTACAAAATAATAATTTTACCTGTAATTTTTAGTTTTATTTATATAGCCCTAACCATAATAAATACAACAAACTGTCATATAAATAATCTAATTGTAAATGAATCAATTAGATTAATCAAAATTTTTAACATAAATACAGCTCAATTAACCATTATAATAATTATATATTTACTAATTACAATAATTGTTGTATCAAAAATAGTTAAAGTAAATGAAGGACCTTTACGAGTAAGTAAATAACTTATTATGAATAAACCTATACGAAAATTACATCCTTTATTTAAAATTATTAATAAATCTCTAATTGATCTTCCCTCTCCAACATCAATTTCATTATGATGAAACTTTGGTTCATTACTAGGAATGTGTTTAATAATCCAAATAATTAGAGGATTATTTTTAGCTATACATTATACAGCTAATACTGAGATAGCTTTTAATAGAGTTATCCATATTTGTCGTGACGTTAATAATGGTTGATTAATACGATATACACATTCTAATGGAGCTTCCTTATTTTTTATTTGTTTATATATACATATCGGACGAGGATTATATTATGGATCATATAAATTATCAGAAACATGATCCATTGGAATTATTCTTTTATTAATAATTATAGGTACAGCATTTTTAGGATACGTTTTACCCTGAGGACAAATATCACTATGAGGTGCAACAGTTATTACTAATCTATTATCAGCTGTTCCATATTTAGGAAAAACACTAGTTATATGATTATGAGGAGGATTTTCAGTAGATAATGCAACATTAACACGATTTTTTACTCTACATTTTTTATTACCATTTATTATTGCAGCAATAGTTATCATCCATTTATTATTTCTTCACCAAACAGGAAGAAGAAACCCTTTAGGTTTAAATTCTAATTATGATAAATCCCCATTCCATCCATATTTCTCAACTAAGGACTTAATAGGAATAGTAATTACATTATTAATTTTTTCACTATTAATTTTATTAGAACCTCGAATTTTAGGAGACCCTGAAAACTTTATCCCAGCTAATCCTTTAGTTACTCCTGTACATATTCAACCAGAATGATATTTTTTATTTGCATATGCAATTTTACGGTCAATTCCTAATAAACTTGGAGGAGTACTAGCAATAATCATATCAATTATCATTATTGCATTACCTATAATTATTAATAAAAGAAAATTTCAAGGTAAAAACTTTTACCCTGTAAGAAAAAGATTATTCTGAAGATTAGTAACTATAATCATTTTATTAACATGAATTGGAGCACGACCTGCAGAAGAACCATTCATTTTAACAGGGCAAATATTAACAATTTTATATTTCAGATACTTTATTATTGATCCAATAAGAATAAAAATATGAGATAAACTTTTAAATAAATAAATCAATAAGTTTTAGATAAACATATACCTTGAAAGTATATAAAGAAAGTTAAATTCTTTCATTGATTTTATATATTTCACACTTAAATTAATGAATTTAATTTTAAGTATATAAAACAATAAATAAAATACTAGTAAAAAATAAAAATACATTTAAAGAAAATGGCAAAAATAATTTTCAAGTTAAATATATTAATTTATCATAACGAAACCGAGGTAAAACCCCTCGAACTCAAATAAATCAAAAAACAATAATTATAGTTTTAATATAAAACAATAAAGATCACAAATCACAACCAAAAAAAATAATAACTGTTAACAAACTCATAAAAATAATATTTATATATTCAGACAAAAAAATAAAAGCAAAACCCCCTCTTCTATATTCTACATTAAATCCTCTAACAAGCTCTCTTTCACCTTCAGCAAAATCAAAGGGAGAACGATTAGTCTCCGCCAAACAAGAAGATAATCAACAAAAAAATAAAGGCAAGCATAAAAACAAAAACCAGCATATTTCTTGATAATATATAAAGTCCAAAAGATTATATCTGCCAACAAATAAAATATAACATAACATAATTAAAATTATTCTTACTTCATAAGAAATAACTTGAGCAACAGAACGAAGACTACCTAAAAGAGCATAATTCGAATTTGAAGATCAACCTGAAAGTATTACTCCATAAATACCTATACCAGTACAAACTATAAAAAACAAAATCCCATAATCAAAATTATAAATATTAAATAAAAACGGAAATAAACACCATAAAATAAAAGACAAAAATAAAAGAAAAATAGGAGAAATATAATAAATAAAATAATTTGATTTATATGGAAAAATCTGTTCCTTAAAAAATAACTTTAACCCATCAGAAAAAGGCTGTAATAATCCTATTATACCTAACTTATTAGGACCTTTACGAAGCTGAACATAACCTAAAACCTTACGCTCTAATAATGTAACAAAAGAAACACAAATTAAAACACAAATAATTATTAATAAATAAATTAATAAAAACAATACTATTTGTAATCAAAATTACATAAATAAATTCTAAATTTACTGCATAAACCTTCTGCCAAAATAGTTTAAAGATATTCAATAATTCAACAAAATATTTGATGTAAATGGTCCTTTCGTACTAAATTACATATTTAATAAAAAGATAGAAACCGACCTGGCTTACGCCGGTCTGAACTCAGATCATGTAAAAATTTAAAGGTCGAACAGACCTAGATATTAAGCTACTGCACTTAACTCTAATTTTAATCCAACATCGAGGTCGCAAACTCTTCCATCGATAAGAACTCTCCAGAAAAATTACGCTGTTATCCCTAAGGTAATTTAATCTAAATATCCATAACAAAGGATCTTTAATATAATCATAAATAAATTATAAATTATGAGAGTTAAAAAAATCTCACTGTCGCCCCAACAAAATTTCTAATTAACTAAAAATAATAATTAACCAAAAAATTCAATATTAATCAGAAATAAAATTCTATAGGGTCTTCTCGTCCCATTTAAAAATTTAAGCTTTTTAACTAAAAAATTAAATTCAAATTATTAACATAAAGAAAGCCATTTCCTCATCCAACCATTCATTCAAGCCTTCAATTAAAAGACAAATGATTATGCTACCTTCGCACAGTCAAAATACTGCGGCTATTTAATTAAAAATCATTGAGCAGGCCAAATCTAATAAATATAAACATCAAACCATGTTTTTGTTAAACAGGTGAGAAATAAAATTGCCGAATTACTATACACCAATTAACAATTCTACTAATTTTAACATTATAACTATTAATCAATTACTTATTAATAATCTTTAATATAAATCTAACCTCTATTAATAAATAAAAACCATAATAAATGTAATTATAACAAAATATTTGATGGAAATTTCTAATCCTACTGTAAGTATTTGATCTAATGGAGTATAGTTTATAATCAAAGAGCTTATCCCCTTTAATCTTAGATTAATAATTAGCATAATCAATAAAATTAAAATAATGAATATATTAATCCTGAATTAAATTCAACTATTAAAGAACCAGATATTTAAAAATGAATAGCATATAACACCTATAAATAATTTATTAATAATTTTGACACATTAAATAACAATAATTTATATCTCTTAAAATTTCGGGATATTTAAAATAAATAAAAACTTTTGATAAACCCTGATACAAAAGGTACAAAAAATAAATTCTACTTTTTAATTAACAAAAATTTATCCTTCACAGTAAAATTAACTATAAATAATAAATAATTGATTCTATAAAATATACTAAAAAATAAGTTATTTCTATTAATTTAATAATTAAATAATAATATAAAATTAAAATAATAATAAATTCAAGCTGATTTGAATTGCACAAATAATATTTTGATGTAAACAAAAAATAATCCTAGATTACAACCTGATAATTCCAGACCCATCTTCCGATAGGACTACTTTGTTACGACTTATCTCACCTTATTAATGAGAGTGACGGGCGATGTGTACTTAATCAAGAACATATATCATGTACAATATATATTGTACATTACAATTAAATCCAATTTCATAAATATAATACAAATAATTTAATCCAAAAATAATTAATTAAATGTAACCCATTTCAAACCTTAATATAGCTGCACCTTGACCTGACATAAATTTCACAAATAAAAAATAAATAGAAAATCTCCTAATAAAACATTCAATCAAACAGAGATATACAAACTAAAAATTAAGGTAAAATTCATCGTGGATTATCAATTATAGAACAGGTTCCTCTAAAATGATTAAATTACCGTCAAATTTTTTCAATTTAAAGATCTTAACTTATAATACTGAGAAAACATTTTACATTCTCTATAATAGGGTATCTAATCCTAGTTTATAAATAAGAATTTCTTATAATATTTATACCAAATTATAAATTAAAATTTAAAATTTCACTTTAAAATAAATAAAAATAATTAATCAATTAAAAAACAAATCAAAATAACATTCAAATATAAATAATTCCAACTAAATGTATAACCGCAGCTGCTGGCACAATTTTTGCTAGTCAAATAAAAATTAACCATATCTCACTTTAGTGAATTATATAAAAATATAGACTGCGAATAAAACAATAATATAAAATTATTAAAATTATAAATTAAAATCACAAAAACACGCAAATACTTACATATCATAATTACCTTTAAACTATTTAAATTAAACCAAAATCAAATTTCAATATAAATCTAACTAAAAAAGCAAAATTCCATTTTAAAGGAACTGGTAACAATACCCCCTCGCTTAGCTCGGTCTCACCCTGGTCCATAGTACCTCTGGACTGGTATCGGATACTAATATATTATATTATTGCATATGATATTTCCAATCCCATATGTTAAATACTAACATTATACTATTCCTAGCTCACATTAAAGTTCGCTACAAATACTTAAATGTTATATCTATATATTAGATATAATTTATTTAATGTATCTATGACTTATGTATATTCTAACCCTAATTGTGGCATATAAACTATACTCCATTAGATCAAATACTTACATATCATGTTTCCCCCCAGACAGACGGCCCTCCGGTCCCCCGGTTCTTCATATAATTAAAAATTTATTATTTTATAAAAATTAAATTTATTTCTCCCTAATAAATGAAATATCTATATATTAAATCTCCTTTCATGAAGAATATTATGAAAACACAAATTAAAACTTTAAGGTACAACTATTTTTACCCCCCCTACTACTAATAGTTAAATTACCATAAATTTACAAATAATTTAATTTACAAGATAAAATTAAGATACTTAATAGTTAAATTACCATAAATTTACAAATAATTTAATTTACAAGATAAAATTAAGATACCTAATAGTTAAATTACCATAAATTTACAAATAATTTAATTTACAAGATAAAATTAAGATACCTAATAGTTAAATTACCATAAATTTACAAATAATTTAATTTACAAGATAAAATTAAGATACCTAATAGTTAAATTACCATAAATTTACAGTTAAATTACCATAAATTTACAAATAATTTAATTTACAAGATAAAATTAAGATACCTAATAGTTAAATTACCATAAATTTACAAATAATTTAATTTACAAGATAAAATTAAGATACCTAATAGTTAAATTACCATAAATTTACAAATAATTTAATTTATAAGATAAAATTAAGATACCTAATAGTTAAATTACCATAAATTTACAAATAATTTAATTTACAAGATAAAATTAAGATACCTAATAGTTAAATTACCATAAATTTACAAATAATTTAATTTACAAGATAAAATTAAGATACCTAATAGTTAAATTACCATAAATTTACAAATAATTTAATTTATAAGATAAAATTAAGATACCTAATAGTTAAATTACCATAAATTTACAAATAATTTAATTTATAAGATAAAATTAAGATACCTAATAGTTA